TTTCGTTTCAAATTCGCTATCAGGTAGCGTGTTAATAATATAGACTGTTCCAACATTCCCTTGAAAAAAAAAAAGAGGGGGTTCCATTGGACTAAGAAGAGGGAAGGAAGAAAGCGAATTAGTATACTAATTCCTCATCCTCAAATGAGTCCTTCCCGTGGTAGGTTATTGTCCAAATAAAAATAAATAAGTAATTTTAGTAATGAAATCTTGGTAGAATTCGAAAAAACAAGCAGCAAGTACAAGGCAAAAAAAAAAAAAAAATACGTTTGATTAAACAAAAGGATTCGCAAATAAAAGTGCTAAGGCTACAACTAATCCATAAATTGTTAAAGCTTCCATAAAAGCCAGACTAAGCAATAAAGTACCTCGTATTTTTCCCTCTGCCTCGGGTTGTCTTGCGATACCTTCTACAGCTTGCCCCGCGGCAGTACCTTGACCAACCCCAGGTCCAATAGAAGCAAGCCCAACAGCCAACCCAGCAGCAATAACGGAAGCGGCAGAAATCAATGGATTCATGATAAGTTCCTCGCACCAAAAAAAAATGGTTAATGATACAATCAACCAATAAATTTCGAACTATTCATTCTTTTTCTTGATTTAATCTCTTTATTCAATTATTCAATATTGAATTCCCAGTTCCAAACGAAAAGGAGGGATTTTTAGTGCAATCCCTTTTTTAGTGAAATCCCTATCGAAATCTCCAGGGCAGATTAGATATATCTTTTAGACGACCTATCTTTTAACGAATATCTAACTATATAAATAGTTAATATTGCATATACACGTCTTTCTTCCATAACGTAAACCAACTATTCGTATCTTAAATTCAATCGGATTCTAAAAAAATTTTTTAGATGCTGAAATATTCACAAAAATAAAATTGAGTTATAGCCATTATTCCATTATTTATATATATATTCCATAAACTTAGTTTGATTTCACTCTTGTAAATAATAATAATCCATTTTTTTCTGAATCTCATTTTTTTTTATTCTCTTCCTTATCATTATCCCACTTGGATACAATCAATCTAAATGGACAAATTCATTAGTCTGAATCATTGCATAGAAATATAAGTCTTTGTTTTCTTGTAAGTTTTTTTTTTTTTATTTATATAATTTATTAATATTTTATTATTAGTCAATCTATTGAATTGAATAAAACCGAGTGAAATAGAAATAGCTCTATCTCTATAGAAAAAACCCTTTTTTTAATCACATGTTGGAAACAACTCTTATTCAGATTATGACTCCTAAAATTGGATTGGAATTGAATGAACAAAATAATCAAGCCAAAAAAAAAATTGATTGGACGAAGGTATAAATGATTCAAACGAATTCTAGGAAAAAGATCGTTTAGGACAAAACTTTTTTAGATTTCTTTCCTTTTTGTTTTTACTATTCCTTTAGATCGTTATAAACTTTTTTTCTATTTATGTGTATATTTATGTTCACTAAGTATAAGTAGATTATCTTGAACAAGAATAGATTGCCTTAGACTATAAGATAAAAAAGTCTATTTCAAAACAAAATTCGTTAATGATGCCCCTCAATGGATTCGCCTATATAAGCCGCAGCTAAAGTTGCAAAAATAAGCGCTTGAATACCACTTGTAAATAACCCAAGGAACATGACAGGTATAGGAACCACTGAAGGTACTAAAGAAACAAGAACAACAACTACTAATTCATCCGCTAATATATTTCCGAAAAGTCGAAAGCTAAGTGATAAGGGTTTTGTGAAATCTTCTAAAATGTTAATGGGTAAAAGAATTGGAGTTGGTTGAATGTATTTACTGAAATAACCTAATCCTTTTTTGCTAAGGCCCGCATAAAAATAGGCTATTGACGTAAGTAAAGCTAAAGCAACGGTAGTATTTATATCATTCGTAGGTGCAGCTAACTCCCCATGAGGTAACTCTATAATCTTCCAAGGTAAAAGTGCACCCGCCCAATTAGAAACAAAAATAAATAGAAACATCGTTCCAATAAAGGGGACCCATGGGCCGTATTCCTCTCCGATCTGAGTTTGGCTCACATCTCGAATGAATTCAAGGACATATTCGAAGAAATTCTGACCGCCAGTTGGAATGGTTTGGGGGTTCCGAACAGTTACAATGGCTGAACCTAATAAGATAGCAATTACAACCCAAGAAGTAATAAGTACTTGGGCGTGTACTTGGAAACCTCCTATTTTCCAATAGAAATGCTGGCCTACTTCCACACCAGATATATCATATAACCCTTTTAGGATGTTGATGGAACATGATAGAACATTCATACTACCCCCTGAAAGAAAACTTTAAAAGGAATTATTTTGATTCAACCATCGTTTTTTTTATTTGCCTACTAAAATTGTATATTTTAAATACCAACAAATCACATAATATAGCTAGTTATTTTTATCTATTTTGGACGATTGACAAATAGTAACCGATTATATATCCATAAATATATGGAGTTCACAAAATAATTTCTTTATCTTAATCTTATTATTAATCTATCTTATTATTAATCAGGAATTTCGTATATAGCTAGACCGACCCTCACAAATTGCAAATACTAATTTATTAAGAATTAATCGGATTGAAGCTATAGCGTCATCATTCGCTGGAATCGAAATATCTGCGAGATCCGGGTCACAGTTTGTATCAATTAAACAAATGGTTGGAATTCCCAAAGTGATACATTCCCGAAGAGCCGTATATTCTTCTTGCTGATCAACGAGTATTACAATATCGGGTAACCCTGTCATATATTTAATCCCACCCAGATATGTTTGCAAGTGAGCTAACTGTCTCTTCAATCGAGTCCCATCTCCTTTTGGAAGACGGTTGAGTCTACCGGTCTTTTGTTCCATTTTCAAGTCCCTGAACTTTTGAAGTCTAGTTTCTGTAGTAGACCAATTCGTTAAAATACCGCCGAGCCATTTTTTATTAACATAATGACACCGAGCCCTTATTGCAGCCCGGGCTACTGAATCCGCTGCTTTATTTTTGGTACCAACAATTAAGAATTGTTTTCTCTTGCTTGCTGCATCAAAAACTAAATCACAAGCTTCTGATAAAAAACGAGCAGTTCTAGTAAGATTTGTAATATGAATACCTTTACGTTTTGCAGAGATATAAGGGGCCATTCTTGGGTTCCATTTTCTAGTACCATGACCAAAATGAACTCCCGCTTTCATCATCTCTTCTAAATTAATGTTCCAATATCTTTTTATCATTTCTACCCACACTTCCTCTCTCTCTCTTTCTTTTTCAAACAAAGAAAAAGAGAGAGGGGGTACCCTGAAATAAATAATTGTTCCGATGGAACCTTATCTTTTCCCGGAGATTGGATGTTGATATACGATCCAAGCAATTAATTTCATTCTATTCCTTATTTTCTTTATTACTATTAATAAATCACATGGAACAAATCACAGGACCACGATTAATTAAAATAAAATAAAAGGATGAATCCGCTCTTAGGAATCATTAAATCCTAGAAATGCTTATTCTGATGTATCATAGAAATTTCTTGAAATGCAAGAATCAAATAACTCTCTCTGGTGGAATAAAAAATCTCTATCTCTAAATTCCCCCTCGAATAAATTCTTCTTTTTGCTGTTCAAAGGCATCTTTTTATGTTTCCTTGAGCCTTGCACGAATCTTTTGAATCCGGTACCGACGGGTATCATACCGCCTAGAACAACGTTTTCTTTTAGGCCTTTCAACCAATCGATACGACCGCGGAGAGCAGCTTTTGCTAAAACGCGAGCAGTTTCTTGAAAACTCGCCTCGGATATGAAACTTTGAGTATTCAGAGATGCTCGCGTTATTCCCAATAATATGGGTCGGTAACAGATGGCTTCTTCCAAAGCGCGTCCCGTTCGTTCTGCTCGGAACAATCCAATTAGTTCTCCGGGTGAAAAAACATTAGACATTCCGTCTTCTGAAACCAATACTTTTGATGTTATTTGCCGTACAATAATTTCTATATGCCTATTATGGATCTGCACCCCTTGAGATCGATAAACTTTTTGGATCTTATTAACCAAAGAGATACGACTTTGCACGATAGTTAACTCAGCACCAATCAAGAATCCCCAAGGAATTCCAAAAATTCTTGTTATACACGCGTTCCAACCCTCAACTCTCTTTTCTAGGTTTATCGATATTGAATCAATTGAACGTACTTCTAACACTTGTTCCACTTTTGGAAGACCCTGCGTTATATCACCAGATCGCGATTTTTCATATATAAATGTAACTAATGTAGCTCCTTCGTAAAGGATTTCTCCATAATGGCCATGAACGGTTGCTCCTGGCGTGGCCAAATAAGGCTGAGCCGATCTTATTACTACAGAGTCAATGTGAACAATTATAACTTGACCCGATTTTAGATGTGGTCCGCTTTTGGCAATACATACATTTTCACAAATAAATTGTCCCAGTCTAATTATTGTGAAGAAAGATTCACAATCATTAGGATGATAATTATGATGGAGAAAATACCAATTCAAAGTGAATGGATTCAAAACACTCTTACTGCATGGATCGGGATTAACAATTCTCCCGGTTTCATCCATTAAATAATATTTAAGTACTTGAAAAGTCTCTTTTAAATTGTCAAGTTTCAAATATTTAGTTATGGAGATCTGATTATGAGTTATTAAATTGAAATGGTTTAATAAATCAAAATTTGCAATTTGAAGGGCTGTTCCTAATGGGCCCAACGAATTTTGAATTGAAATTATAGGATCTCTTTTAATTGATTCTTTTATTACATTGTGATCTTTTACATGATTGAATGCATCCATTCGAAAACAATTAGATGATGACAAAATTAGCAAAAATTGAAATTCCTTATTTCTATTCAATAACGTACTAATAGTTCCGTGATTTTGTTTAAGTGATTGTTGAATCCTTGCTTTGGAATAACTGGGATAAAATGGATTAATATTGGTGGGATCTGATCCATTATTAGAGATCGGTCCGAAACCTGATGGATCATC